ATTCTATAGAGATATATCTAGGGACTGGAGTTGACAAACAACCAATACCAATATTATTGTTTCTTAGTTTAGATTAGAAATTGAAATGGGGCGTGGCCAAGTGGTAAGGCAACGGGTTTTGGTCCCGCTATTCGGAGGTTCGAATCCTTCCGTCCCAGAGCATTTTTATGCTCTATTTTTCTTATATAAAGAATAATGGAGTGGATAGGAGTTAATTAGTATTAATTTAATTTTCTGTGTCTGTTTGAATCTCATTAACAAATGATCAAGTTCCATATCACATAAAAATATGTTATGGAGCCAATGTCTTTTCTTTGAATTTCATTTTATTTAGGTATTTCGTGTTGGTTCTAATGAAAAATTGGAAATCTATGGAACGATTGGGCAGGGGTGATTTATCCTATCCCTTTATATTCACTTTATGACAAGATTCAATTCTTGAAATATTATTCAACCCCATGTTAAACAAAATACATATAAAATGAGGAACTGTTTAGCTTATATGGTATGTCTGTCTCGTTCTATTTCAATGACAATAATTTTTAGATTTTTCTTTTCGTAATCAGATGAAAAGAATAAAGATTCAAATCTTAACTTACATCATTTTTTTATCCATCTCGTGAAAAAGAAATTGGATTTATTTCTTCTTTTCTTTGATCTATTTATCTATTTTAAATCAGTGATGAGTCAATTAAAAACGAAAGACTTATCCTCCTATGAGGATTAAACGTGCTGCTTAATTGTCCAATTTTCTTCAAATTAAATATTAAATAATGATGTCTAAATAGGAAACTTTTTCAATTTCAATTAAAATTTTTTTATTTAATAAATACTTTTTAATGATTACTTGTAAGTTGAATCTTTGGTACTGAAAAAGTAGGAAATAGGATAATCTATCCTATTTAGTCACTTGAAGATGCAGATTCAAAAAGTGATTCGTTGATATATTTCTATTTCTTTTTATTAAATAGATAATATCTAATAGATATTATCTATGCATGTTAAAATTTATTTATGTATGTTAAAGATGCTGTCTTGCTAAGACTTTTTCATCAAAATCGTTCCACATACACATATCATATTCATATTATAGAATAGAAATAAAAAAGAATAAAAAGTCTAGATTACGATGTCGATGTACAACTGAACCAATGACTATTCATGATTCCACGATTGAATCAATTCCATACCGGTTCCAAATTAGGGGAATGTTATGGTAAAACTTCGTTTGAAACGATGTGGTAGAAAGCAACGTGCGACTTGAAGGACACGATCCGTTGTGGATTTTTACATCCACCATCTTCTTTTCGATTTATCTAGGAATGAAGGTGCTCTTGGCCCGACATCGTTTGTTCTGTTACACCCCAACCCTTCGTTTCTTGTTGGGTTGTATTGTAAATAGTCGACGATGGAGCTCGAGTCGAAAGGATTAATTAATTTCTCGGGGGCAAGGATCTAGGGTTAATGCCAATCAATCAATTGGAACAACTTCGTAAATGTATCTTCCATATATTCTATTCATATATATATATATATATATATATGAAATAGAAAGGATCCAATTCGAGCAAGTTTCCAATTCAAAACCAAAACTTGTTGGAATTGATCAAACTTTTTCGATTCAAAGTGTATCACGCGGAAATCAACTGTCCATAGGATTCTTTGATCGAAAGAAATCAAAAAGGGGTATGTTGCTGCCATTTTGAAAGTATTAAGAAGCACCGAAGTAATGTCTAAACCCAATGATTTAAACTAAAGATTAAAGGATCCAAGAACAAGTAAACACCATTTTAATTGTCTCGATAGTTTCAATAACTGGATCATTCTAAAGAATCCAAATAGAATTTTAAACGAGACAAACAAAAGGGGGTAAAGACTACTCAATAAATGAGATTGCCTAAAGTAAAGAAAATATTTTTTCTTTGAGCTATTTGAGAGTTATCCAACTTGAGTTATGAGTACGAATGGTTTCTTTTTCATTTTCAGGAAGGAAAAAAAACGACTGAAATTAGAGTCTAATTTATTTTATAGGCCCATTTGTCATCTAATTTATTAGAATTGCATACATAGACAAAACTTCGAATCAAATCATTTTTTCTCGAGCCGTATGAGGAGAAAACTTCCTATACGGTTCTAGGGGGGGTATTGTTCATCTACATCTATCCCAATGAGCCGTCTATCGAATCGTTGCAATTGATGTTCGATCCCGAAGAGAAGGAAAAGATCTTAGAAAAGTGGGATTTTATGATCCAATGAAGAATCAAACTTATTTAGATGTTCCTGCTATTCTATATTTCCTTGAAAGGGGTGCTCAACCTACAGGAACTGTTCAGAATCTTTTAAAGAAAGCGGAAGTTTTTAAAGAACTTCCGTCTAATCAAACGAGATTCAATTAAAGAAAACCATACCTACGGGGGGGGGGTCAAAAAAACTAGTAGAGAAAAATTATACAAAGTTATATATTAAGTTGATCCCCCCCCTCCTGGTCGATTCGTATCTATTTCTCATTCCTTCCGTCGAATCTGATGGTAATGGTCTAGAACAACAAAACCTTAGTTTATTCATCCTATAAATATCAAATTAGGACATCTCCTTCAAATGTGTGGTTTTCATTAGAACTCGACTAACCAACAAGGAATCAAGTTTGCTTATTCCACCTAGATTGATGAAATACAGTATGGACTAAAGAAATCCGATATTTTTTTTTTCAATTCTTCTGTTTCTATTTTTTCTATCTATTTAGATTAGATATGTAGTGCCAATTCAAGACAATTTTGAATATTATTGCATTGTTAAATTGAATTTTTTTTTCATTTCAAAACAATTTCTTTTGTTTTTTTTTTCCACTGTAGTCTTTTCTCAACATTTATATTGACAACAGTGTATCGAACAAATATAATTCATCGTGATAAGTGAAGTGAGTCTATTTCTTTCTGTCCCATAGGTTTTTTTTACTTTAACTCATTCAAATCCAAATGATGCTTTCCTTGATACAAGAGGTTCTTTTGATTGAAAAAAAGTAATAAGAGGTGCTCCATCAATTTTTACAATTCTGTATATTTTTTTTCTTTTATCTGAGAATTTCTTGTATTTTGATCTAATCAATTCATTTTTATGTTTCGAATCCATTAGAGAATCCGTTTTTTTTAGATTTGTTAGCTCAATGGTTTGATTAGCTCGTATAATCCCCTTTCTCTTTATTGAAATTGAATCTCATTGATTTTTATTCTGATTGTATCTATACACCCTTCTTTGTTGAAATAATGTTTAATCTATATTTTCTTCGGGTTGCTAACTCAACGGTAGAGTACTCGGCTTTTAAGTGCGGCTAGAATCTTTTACACATTTGGATGAAGTGAGGAATTCGTCCATACCATTGGTAAAGTTTGGAAGACCACGACTGATCCTGAAAGGCAATGGATGGAAAAAATAGCATGTCGTATCAATGGAGAGTTCTGAGGATATTTCATTCTTATCGAATGGGGACAAAACCTTGTTCGAATTCTTGAACGGAACAAAATAAAGTTTGGTCGAATGAATAAATGGATAGGGCCCTATGGCTTCAATGAATTATCAGAAAGAAAAAGCAACCAGCTTCTGTTCTTAATTTGAATAATTTCCCGATCTAATTGGACGTTAAAAATAGATTAGTGCCTGATACGGAAAGGACTTCTCCCCCACGAGTGGATTCTATATTTTTTTAATGAATCCTAACTATTGGCATTCTCTATTATGGAATCGAGGTGTGTGTGTAAAAGAAGAAGTATATTGATAAAGAAGGTTTTTTCCGAAATCAAAAGAGCGATTAGGTTTAAAAAATAAAGGATTTCTAACCATCTTGTTATCCTATAACAGAGACGAATTAAATGAAATGGAAAAAAGAGAGGGTAGAGAATCTGTTGATAAGTTTACCTGTCTCCGGGGTATCTATTCTTACTAGAGTAGCCTGTTTTGACTGTATCGCACTATGTATTATTTGATAACCCTCAAAATCTTCTACCTTTGGCTCAAATCGAATTTAAAATGGAGGAAATCAAAAGATATTTACAGCTAGAGAGATCTCAACAACACGACTTCTTATATCCACTTATCTTTCAGGAGTATATTTATGCATTTGCTCATGATCATGGTTTCAATAGATCGATTTTGTCGGAAAATCCGGGTTATGACAATAAATCCAGTTTACTGATTGTGAAACGGTTAATTACTCAAATGTATCAACAGAATAATCTTATTATTTCTCCTAATGATTCTACTAAAAATCCATTTTTGGGGCGTAACAAGAACTTGTATTCTCAAATCATATCAGAGGGGTTTGTATTTATTGTGGAAATCCCATTTTCTCTAAGATTAATATCTTCTGGGAAAAATCAAAAAAAAATAGTAAAATCTCAGAATTTACGATCAATTCATTCAATATTTCCCTTTTTAGAGGACAATTTTTCACATTTCAATTTTGTATTAGATATACAAATACCCCACCCTGTCCATGTGGAAATCTTGGTTCAAACTCTTCGTTATTGGGTAAAAGATGCCTCTTCTTTGCATTTATTACGAGTCTTTCTCAATGAGTATTGTAATTGGAATAGTCTTATTACTCCAAAGAAAGTGAGTTCCTCCTTTTCAAAAAAAAATCGCAGATTATTCTTATTCTTATATAATTCTCATGTATGTGAATACGAATCCATTTTTGTCTTTCTACGTAACCAATCTTCTCATTTAGGATCAACATCTTGTGAAGTTTTTCTTGAACGAATATATTTCTATGGAAAAATAGAACGTCTTGTGAACGTCTTTGTTAAGGTTAAGGGTTTTCAGACGAACCTATGGTTCGTCAAGGAACCTCGCATGCATTATGTTAGGTATCAAAGAAAATCCATTCTAGCTTCAAAAGGGACGTCTCTTTTGATGAAAAAATGGAAATATTACCTTGTAACTTTTTGGCAATGGCATTTTTCGCTGTGGTTTCATCCAAGAAGGATTTATCTAAACCAATTATC